CTCCCTCTAATGGAAAAATAAAATTTGATGAGGATTTGGTTCATCCCACACGTACCCGTCATGGGCATCCTGCTTTTCTATGTTTTATAGACTTGTATGTAACTATTGAGAGTCGAGATATTATACATAATGTGAATATTCCAACAAAAAGTTTGATTTTAGTTCAAAATGATCAATATGTAGAATCAGAACAAGTGATTGCCGAGATTCGTGCCGGAACGTCCACTTTTCATTTTAAAGAGAGGGTTCAAAAACATATTTATTCTGAGTCAGAAGGAGAAATGCACTGGAGCACTGATGGCTATCATGCGCCCGAATATACATATAGTAATGTTCATCTATTACCAAAAACAAGTCATTTATGGATATTAGCAGGAGGTCTATGCAGATCCAAGATAGGGTCTTTTTCACTCCACAAGGATCAAGATCAATTTAATACTAATTCTTTTTCTCTCGAAGAAAGATATATCTTTGATCTCTCACTGACTCATGATCAAGTAAAACAGAAATTGTTGGATACTTTTGGTAAAAAAGATAGGAAAATTCCTGACTATTCAAAACCTTATCGGACCAAGGGTCATTGGAATCTCATAGAGCCTTCTACTTATATTCGTCAAGAGAATTCCTTGGCGAAAAAGCGAAGGAATAGATTTGTGATTCCCTTACAATATGATCAAGAACAAGAAAAAAAGCTAAGACCCTGTTTTGGTATTTCGATTAAAATACCTAGAAATGGTATTTTACGTAGAAATAGTATTCTTGCTTATTTTGATGATCCGCGATACAGAAGAAGCAGTTCGGGAATTACTAAATATGGGATTTACGAAGTAGATTCAATTGTAAAAAAAGAGAATTTGATTGAGTATCGAGGAGCAAAAGAATTTAGTTCGAAATACCAAATGCAAACTAAAGTAGATCGATTTTTTTTCATTCCCGAGGAAGTGCATATCTTACCCGGATCTTCGCCCATAATGGTCCGGAACAATAGTATCATTGGAGTAGATACACGACTTGCTTTAAATATAAATACAAGAAGTCGAGTAGGTGGATTAGTCCGAGTGGAGAAAAAAAAAAAAAGTATGGAACTGAAAATCTTTTCTGGAGATATTCATTTTTCTGGAGAGGTGGATAAAATATCTAGGCACAGTGGCATTTTGATACCACCAGGAATGGGAAAAAAAGATTCTAAAGGATCAAAAAAATTGAAAAATTGGATCTATGTCCAACGCATTACACCTACCAAAAAAAAGTCTTTTGTTTTGGTTCGTCCCGTAGTCACATATGAAATAGCTGATGGAATAAATTTAGCAACACTTTTCTTTCAGGATCTCTTGCAGGAAAAGGATAATGTCCAACTTCGAATTGTCAATTATATACTTTATGGAAATGGCAAGTCAATTCGAGGAATTTCTCACACAAGTATTCAATTAGTTCGGGCTTGCTTAGTATTGACTTGGGACCAAGAAAAAAAGAGTTCTATAGAAGAAGAGGTTCATGCTTCTTTTGTTGAAATAAGGGCAAATGATCTGCTTCGTGATTTCATCCGAATTGAGTTAGTAAAGTCCACTATTTCGTATACCGAAAAAAGGTATGATACGCCAGGTTCAGGATTGATTTCCAATAATGAATTAGATCGTATCTATAGAAATCCTTTTGATTCCAAGGCAAAGATTCAAGCATTTCCCCAACATAAGGGAACTCTTGGTACGTTGTTGAATCGAAATAAGGAATGCCAATCTTTCATAATTTTGTCATCATCCAATTGCTCTCGAATTGGTCCCTTCAATACTTCGAGATATAATAATGCGACAAAAGGATCGGATCCCATGACTCCAATTAGGGATTTGTTGGGTCCTTTAGGTACTATTGTGCCTAAAATAGTAAATCTTCGTTCATCTTACTATTTAAGAACTTATAATCAAGTCTTTTTAAAGAAATATTTTTTACTTGAAAATTTTCAACAGACTTTCCAAGTGCTTCAAGTACTTCCATTTCAATACTGTTTCCTAGATGAAAATAGTAGGATTTATAATCCCGATCCATGCAGTAACATCATTTGGAATTCATTCCATTTGAATTGGTGTTTTCTCCATCACGATTCTTGTGAAGAGGCATGGACAATAATTAGCCTTGGACAATTCCTTTGTGAAAATGCATGTCTATTGAAATATGGATTACGCATAAAAAAATCTGGTCAAATTTTCATTGTTCATGTTGACTCTTTAGTTATAAGATCATCTAAGCCCTATTTGGTCACTCCAGGAGCAACTGTCCATGGCCATTATGGAGAAATCTTTTCTGAAGGAGACACATTAATTACATTTATATATGAAAAATCGAGATCTGGTGACATAACGCAAGGTCTTCCAAAAGTGGAACAAATCTTAGAAGTTCGTTCAATTGATTCAATATCGATGAACCTCGAAAGAAGAGTTGAAGGTTGGGACGAACGTATCCGAAGGATTCTTGGGATCCCTTGGGGATTCTTGATTGGAGCTGAACTAACCATAGCCCAAAGTCGTATCTCTTTGGTTAATAAGATCCAAAAGGTTTATCGATCCCAAGGGGTACAGATCCATAATAGACATATAGAGATTATTGTACGTCAAGTAACATCAAGAGTTTTGGTTTCAGAAGATGGAATGTCTAATGTTTTTTTACCTGGGGAATTTATTGGATTGTTGCGAGCAGAGCGAGCAGGGCGCGTTTTGGACGAAGCGATCTGTTATCGGGCAATCTTATTGGGAATAACGAAGTCATCTCTGAATACTCAAAGTTTCATATCCGAAGCGAGTTTTCAAGAAACTGCTCGAGTTTTAGCAAAAGCTGCTCTACGAGGTCGTATTGATTGGTTGAAAGGCCTGAAAGAGAACGTTGTTCTGGGGGGGATTATACCGGTTGGTACCGGATTCAACAAATTAGTACATCGTTCAAAGCAAGACAAAAACATTCATTTGAAAATTAAAAGGAAGGATCTATTCGAGTTGGAAATGAGAGATATTTTGTTATACCATAGAGAATTATTTTGTTCTTGTGCCCCAAACACTTTCCATGAGACATCAGACCAATCATTTACGTAATGTAATTTACTAATTCTTAACAAGAGGTTCATTCTTTTTACTTTAACTCTCCGGTCCAATTATGTATTTCGTAATCAATGAAATAAAAAATAAAGAATGAAATTCATGGTTTGGGTCGTAGATCAATGGTCAATCCTGGTAGAAGGTTCCGTCGGAACAATTATTTATTTCATAGGGTACTGAATCTCTTTGAAAAAAAAAAAAAGAAAAAGAGAAAGTGTGGGAAAATGGGAAGACGATATTGGAACATCAATTTGGAAGAAATGATGGAAGCAGGAGTTCATTTTGGTCATGGTACTAATAAATGGAATCCTAGAATGGCTCCTTACATCTCTGCAAAGCGTAAGGGTATTCATATTACAAATCTTACTATAACTGCTCGTTTTTTATCAGAAGCTTGCGATTTAGTTTTTGATGCAGCAAGTAGGGGAAAAAAATTCTTAATCGTTGGCACCAAAAAGAAAGCAGCGGATTTAGTAGCATCAGCAGCAATAAGGGCTCGATGTCATTATGTTAATAAAAAAAGGCTTGGTGGTATGTTAACGAATTGGTATACTACAGAAACAAGACTTCAGAAGTTCAGGGACTTAAGAACAGAACAAAAGATGGGGAAATTCAATCGTCTCCCCAAAGGAGATGCAGCAATGTTGAAGAGAAATTTATCTACCTTGCAAGCATATCTGGGTGGGATCAAATATATGACGGGATTGCCCGATATTGTAATTATCGTTGATCAGCAAGAAGAATATACGGTTCTTCGAGAATGTTCCATTTTGGGTATTCCGACGATTTGTTTAATTGATACAAATTGTGACCCAGATCTTGCAGATATTTCTATTCCGGCCAACGATGATGCTATAGCTTCGATTCGATTGATTCTTACCAAATTAGTATCTGCAATTTGTGAGGGCCGTTCCAGTTATATAAAAAATGGTTGATTATCTTATCATTACTCTTATCATTAAGAAGAATAAAGAAGAAGATTAGTTTGTTTTTGGTGAACTCTCTTTGATTGTTACTATTTTGGTTTGCATCTTTTGGAGTTTGAACTATGTTTTGACTATCAAATAATATTGAAAAGAGAAAATGATTGGTATTTTTTTTTATGTGATTTCTCAGTATCCGAAATATACGATTCAGAAAACTTAAATTCATGAATGAACATAGATGAATTGAGAAAGAAATGGTTGAATCAAAATAATTACTTTTTTGAAGTTCGATTTCTGTTAGAGGACAATATGAATGTTATACCATGTTCCATTAAAACACTCAAAGGGTTATATGATATATCAGGTGTAGAAGTAGGCCAACATTTATATTGGCAAATAGGAGGTTTACAAATTCATGCCCAAGTACTTATCACTTCTTGGGTTGTAATTGCTATCTTATTAGGTTCAGTCATCATAGCTGTTCGGAATCCACAAACCATTCCGACCGACGGTCAGAATTTCTTCGAATATGTCCTTGAATTTATTCAAGACTTGAGCAAAACTCAGATTGGAGAGGAGTATGGTCCTTGGGTTCCTTTTATAGGAACGATGTTCCTATTTATTTTTGTTTCTAACTGGTCAGGCGCTCTTTTACCTTGGAAAATCATAAAGTTACCTCATGGAGAGTTAGCTGCGCCCACGAATGATATAAATACTACTGTTGCTTTAGCTTTACCCACGTCAGTGGCATATTTCTATGCGGGTCTTAGTAAAAAAGGATTGGGATATTTCGGGAAATACATTCAACCAACTCCAATACTTTTACCAATTAATATTCTAGAAGATTTCACCAAACCTTTATCTCTTAGTTTTCGACTTTTTGGGAATATATTGGCTGATGAATTAGTGGTTGTTGTTCTTGTTTCTTTAGTGCCTTCAGTAGTTCCTATACCCGTCATGTTTCTTGGATTATTTACAAGCGGTATTCAAGCTCTTATTTTTGCAACTTTGGCTGCGGCTTATATAGGTGAATCCATGGAGGGTCATCATTGACTAACTTTTGAAATAGTCTAGTCTTTTTTGAAGCTTATCCCAAATCAAGCAATGCGGGGGGTTCCATATAATCCACTGAGTTGTAGAATAAAATGCAAATAGCTACATGTATGTATATATCAAGAAAGAAAGAAGGGTTGGGGATCCTACTACATATATGTATAGAATAAAAAGTGCAGGTGATTTACGTTATGGAAGAATAAAATTCTATGCTATTTACTAGTTAGATAGTAATGACCCCTATCTCTTTTTTTCTAGTCCACTGCATTTATATGGATTCCCATATCAGTCCTTTTTCTCTTTTGTCTGTGATTGTGAATTGAATGAAAGAGAAATAATAGAATAGTTTATAAACAAGGAAATGCAATTACTAAAACTATATACATATCTATTTACATAAGGTCATAAGGTAGAAAGGAAAAACGATATCTCGAAGTAGTTCTGACAATTCAGTAATATTCTGAATTCCATTTGGAGCTTTTAGTTACTTCGACCTGAGAAGTAGAAAAAGAAGTAGATTAAGTACTAATTCATTGGTTGGTTGTATCATTAATCATTTCTTTTTTTGGTGCGAGGAACTTACCATGAATCCACTTATTTCTGCTGCTTCCGTTATTGCTGCTGGATTGGCTGTAGGGCTTGCTTCTATCGGACCTGGGGTTGGTCAAGGAACTGCTGCGGGCCAAGCCGTAGAAGGTATTGCGAGACAACCAGAAGCAGAGGGTAAAATACGAGGTACTTTATTGCTGAGTCTGGCTTTTATGGAAGCTTTAACCATTTATGGACTGGTCGTGGCATTAGCTCTTTTATTTGCAAATCCTTTTGTTTAATGTTTAAGTAGAATAAAAATGTAAAAAAAAAAAAGAAGAATAAAAACATAACCATAACTAATAAATTTGAGAATTCTCAAATTCCATTAAGATTAAGAATAATAAGCGGAGTGATACAAAAAGAACTCTGTTCTTTGTTAGTCCTATCTATAAAGGGAGAGCATATGAAAAATAGAACCGATTCTTTTGTTTCCGTGGGGCACTGGCCATCCGCTGGGAGTTTCGAATTTAATACCGATATTTTAGCAACAAATCCAATAAATCTAAGCGTAGTGCTGGGTGTATTGATTTTTTTTGGAAAGGGAGTGTGTGCGAGTTGTGTATTTCAAGAATAGGTTGGATTTCACCGGCTGCACTTTCTTTCTATTATTTTTTATAGCAGAAATAGGAACAAAGGGTGCACAATCTCGACGAATTACTTCGGAATTGGATTTCATTCAGAAATCATATGTAAGAACCATAGCATTTCGTAACTAATTGGTAAATGAACTTTGATTCTCTTCTCTATCAACCAATAATGTTGAGGTCTTTTACATGGTTAAAGATAAATTGTTTGAAGTCCAGGCACAGCATAACATGGTACTCTTTCTACCGCTACGTTAGTACCAAAAAGGTTTAAAAATGATAAAAAGAAGAAAGGAAGAATTGGGAATTTATCCGATGTAGAACACTCATATGGATAAAATTCTTTGAACCATTAACTGGAAAGATGGATCCCCCTTTTTTGTCCACTGCCGAATCGACGACCTATGTATTGTATTTGTATAAAAAAGATAATTTTTTGGATGAAAAAAATATAAATATCATTCTAATAATAATGAGAATGAAGTTCATAATTCTATTCTATTAGAATCTTGATCTAATTTATCATAGCATATAAAGAAGAAAGAATTCTGTTCTTTCTTCTTTGATAATCTTTTTTTTTTTATTTTTGTTTTTGGAAATAAGTTGTAAATAAAGAACAAATAAAGAAACAACTTTGCTGACAATTTTTTATTTTTTGTCTGGTCTAAAGAGTCCTCCTAGAGATTCTGATGTTAGATCAGTTTCAATATCTTTGAATACGAACGAACAGAAAAGAGAGGATAGGCTCAAAAATATGGGAATGCCCATCAATCAAAGAAAAGAAACAATTGAGCGTGAGAGCCAAATGAATCGAAAGATTCATGTTTGGTTCGGGAAGAGATATGATAGTTGTGAAATGAATGGAAAGATAATCTACTTTCATTAAATGATTTATTAGATAAGCGAAAACAGAGGATCTTGAGTACTATTCGAAATTCAGAAGAATTACGTAGAGGAGCCATTGAACAGCTCGAAAGAGCTCGGGTTAGATTACGGAAAGTGGAAATCAAAGCAGATGAGTATCGAACGAATGGATATTCTGAGATAGAACAAGAAAAAGTAAATTTGATTAATGCTACTTGCAAGAGTTTGGAACAATTAGAAAATTACAAAAATGAAACTCTTTTTTTTGAAAAACAAAGAGCAATTAATCAGGTCCGACAACAAGTTTTGCAACAAGCCTTACAAAGAGCTCTAGGAACTTTGAATAGTTGTTTGAATAGCGAATTACATTTTCGTACCATCAGTGCTAATATTGGTATT